GGTTTTATGATTTCAGTGCCCAATAAGGTTATCAAATGAATTGTAATTACAATTGAAACAATAGAAAAGGAAATATGAGTGAATATATGCTCTAAAGTTGAAAATATCATAAAAATGAAAAAAAAAAAAGAGGGAATCCCCTATATTTCTTAATTAATATAAATTGGGAATTTTATTTATTTTTATTATAGGATCTATCTATCTATTGGATCTCTTTTAGAAGATGGCATGCCGCCACTCGGACTCGAACCGAGATGCTCTAGCACTGCTTCCTAAGAGCAGCGTGTCTACCGATTTCACCATAGCGGCTTGCTCGAACTCATAATAGCCTATTTATATTCAATCGTCGAGATTGAACAAGTCAATTTGAAGGTTCATTAGTTTCATTTAGGGTGTCCGGTTTATTTATCTTAAGGCTTTGACGTAGTTTATCCTATTCTAAAAAACAACTCTTGCAACTAGATAATTCTTTCGATAGAATCATTTTTTTTTACTTTTATTGTCATTATTTCTGGTTTATCTGATTTCAAAATTTAAGACAAAAATCAATTTTCTAAATGAATCCAAAATATGCCTATTTTGGATTACTCCAAATTGACACATTATTTGTACATATATATAATATCTCAACAATTAAGTTCTTTTTATGTTAAATACATTACATATAGTAAATACAATAAATTAAGAAGTCAGAAAATTATCCAAAAATTTTTAACATGAAATCCATTAGTTTCAACAATTAATTAATTTGAACTAAAAATCTTATATCTGCCCTTCCCGAGAAAGAGAAAAATTTTTTATTTTTGTAAAGGTCGATGGGGAAAATAAGACTCCCCACCACACCACCAAAATCTGAGTGAAAATATACTAAAAAAATTTTTTTAGAATTCAGAAAACGGAAGAATTCTTCTTTTAGACATCTTATCTTATAATCTTATAATTAAGAGTCTATTTCATATTGATTAGAATAGGGACTACCAATTGTTAATTTTATATTAACTTTGAAATTCACAAATTATTCCAATATTTTAGGACTTATTTGTTTGTCGTACAAAAAAACTTTTTGAATTCCCGGTAGAAAGAGATTTCCCTAATGACAAAGCTTTTAACGCTGCCCAAAATCCTTTCCTTTTCCAAATATTTTTACGAATACGCTTTTTTGATATCGAAGTACGTTTTTTTGGAACTGCCATTTTAAAATGAAGAAGTTACTCATTGTTATAGTTGGATGTGAAAGACATCTATTGTTCAAAACAAATTATTATTTCTTATTCATTATCTATTTTTTTCTCTAAATAAGATTTTATTCAAAAAAAAAGAAATATAGATATGTCAAAGATCCGTGAAAATTGGATCAAAAATTACTCGAAATAACAAAATTTTGATTCCATACACTATTTGTAAAACCTAAATTTTTTCGTTTGGAACTTTTAGTTCTCGTTGTTTATCTCTCAAAGTTATATCTTTAGAATCTGCTATGGCATAAAAATAAATCAAACTTAATAAAATCAATAAAAAACCTAAAAGACTTTTATTTTTGTTATTCTATACTTTATTTACATGTAATAAAATACTTCAAGGGCTTGTAAACTTTTGCCTAATAAATTGAAATGGAAAACAATGAATCCCATAATGAATTAGTTAATGAGTTGAAATAAACTAACTAAAATCAAGAGTTTTTATTTCATTAGACCGATGACCTTAGTTAATCCTATAATTCATATCAGCATCAAGTACTCTTTTTAGCCCAAATTTTTATCCTTGCTCTACAAATCTAAATTCTTATTATTATGATAATTTATCGTAATAATAATAAGAATTTAGATTTTCCTATTATAAGTATTTGTTTTTATATGTCGCTTGGTCATATCATTTGACCAATTAGAACTTCTTGTTTTGAATATTTGAACGATTTTGAAAAGACTCAGAATAAATACTAATCTAAAATTATTAAATAAGTTAGTGCATATATTGATTTTTTTATTGACTTTTTTCGAAAGAAGTAAAATCCGGTGAATCGGAAACAATTAATTAAGAATAAAAAACTTTTTTTATGGAACAAATATATCAATATGCGTGGATAATACCTTTTCTTCCACTTCCAGTTCCTATGTTAATAGGGTTGGGACTTCTTCTTTTTCCGACGGCAACAAAAAGTATTCGTCGTATGTGGGCTTTTCAAAGCGTTTTATTGTTAAGTATAGTCATGATTTTTTCCATGAATCTGTCTATTCAGCAAATAAATAGCAGTTCTGTCTATCAATATGTATGGTCTTGGATTATCAATAATGATTTTTCTTTAGAATTCGGATACTTGATCGATCCACTTACTTCTATTATGTCAATATTAATCACTACTGTTGGAATTATGGTTCTTATTTATAGTGATAATTATATGTCTCATGATCACGGATATTTGAGATTTTTTGCTTATATGAGTTTTTTCAGTACTTCCATGTTGGGATTAGTTACTAGTTCAAATTTGATACAAATTTATATT